GATCGAAAATAGAGGAATTGCGTAAGTCCAAAGGAGGTTCATGGCCAAGGGTAAAGATGTCAGAGGGGTAGTTATTTTGCAATGTACCAATTGCGCCCAAAAGAATTTCAAGAAAGAATCGCGGGGCACTTCCAGATATATTACTCAAAAGAATCGACACAATACACCTAGTCGATTGGAATTGAGAAAATTCTGTCCTTATTGTTACAAGCATACGATTCATGGGGAGATAAAGAACTAGATTGAACGGAGGGAGCGGAACGCGTGTACCGCCCTTCTATTCCACGGAATAAGAATAAATTCTATTCTATAAATAAACAAATTAAGTCCTATTTCGGTCGGATCCGAAATGCACGAATAAAGAGGAGTTTAGAAATAAGGAATTAACCATGGATAAAACCAAGCGATTCTTTCATAAATCTCAACGGGGTTTTCATAAATCCCAACGGGGTTTTCATAAACCCCAGCGGGATTTTCGTAGGCGTTTGCCCCCAACTAGACCGGGGGATCTATTTGATTATAGAAACATGAGTTCAATTGGTCAATTTATTAGTGACCGGGGAAAAATATTATCTCGACGAGCGACTAAATTGACCTTGAAACAACAACGAGCAATGGCTCTTGCTATAAAACAAGCTCGTATTTTATCTTCATTACCTTTTCTTACTAATGAGAAACTACTTGCGAAATTCAAGTCGAAAATCAGAAAGAAATATGTCCGCAGAAGAGGAAAGAAATATGCCCCGAAGGGAGAAAAGCAATATGTTCCGAAGGGAGAAAATAAATTTGTCCCGAACCCGAAGGGAGACGGCTCTGGGAAAGAAAAGCAATATGTCCGCGGAAGAGGAAAGCAATATGTCCCGAAGGAAGAAAAGCAATATGTTCCGAAGGAAGAAAAGCAATATGTCCCGAAGGGAGAAAAAAAAAATGCTCCGAAGGAAGAAAAGCAATATGTCCCGAAGGGTGAAATTAAAGAAAATAACGAGGATCCATATGGTTCTAGGGGCGAAAAGAAATAGGCTTACTCCTCAACCGTATCAAAAGAATTTTCATTGGAGGTTAAAATCAGATTGATATTTTATTCGAAAGGATGAAGAGATTTAATTGTTGCGGTGTACATAGAATAAAAAAGAATGAGATGAAGAATCATTTTTCTTTTTTTTTTTTGAAACGTGTTCGTTCGTTCCTACTACTTCATTTCTGAATTTCATTTCTCGTCATATATATATTCATTTTTGCTCTACCTTCCCGGGGTCATTCTCCGGGAAACTCCGTTTAAATCATTCCGGCGAATTCGTTCCAATCTTCCTATTTGACGATCTCATTGGAAATCACGTAAAAACAATTCGTATTTGATATAGCCATTTGTGCAAGTATTTTACGATTAAGAAGCACCTGCCCCTTGTACAGATCGTGTATTAATCGCCTATAACTATGAGATGCGCCATTCTCGCGGGTTACTGCATTTATCCGAGTGATCCACAAACGTCGAAAATCTCTCTTTCTCCTGCCTCTATCCCGATGAGTAGAAATCAAAGCTCTCATTTTCTGTTGAGTAGTAGTTCGGGTAAGTCTTAAATGAGCCCCGCGAAAGGTTGATCCAAGTGAACGAGTTTTTTTTCGACGTCTGCGGGCTATATATCCCCGCGTAACTCTGGCCATTGAATCAAATGAAACTTTGACGAATAACTATTTGACGAATAACTAATTGATTTCATTTCTTTCAGTCATTCTTTTCTCCTCTCTTGTTTTACTAAAAACAAAACGGATTCTTCCGATGTATAAAATAAAAATTCCAATGGCTTTTGCTACGATGACCTTCCCAACCACGATTTTTTATTTCTTATGGGTGTTTATTTTACCTCAAAATAAGAAATTGTACCGATATTTGGTAGAAAATAAATAAGAAATAGGCATTAAACGGAAATGAATAAATAAATATTGGCTTCCATCGTTTCTATGGTTACTTCTTAAACGGTGAGGTCCTCTCTATACGCCGGAGCCTCTTCCTTCTTTTAATCAATGTTATTTGTAACTTGTACAGTTCACACTCTTTGGCTCTACCCACGAATTATCTAATAATAGGTCATTTCACAATGAGATCTATCCATACAGTGACGGCATTTAATTAAGAGGGTTGGCTAGGTAGCTGACCCTTTTAGTCCGTTCTTGCAAGAGTATGAGCATAATCTTTCTGCTTTTGAAATACCATTTTCCCCGCTTAATGGATAACCATTCGCTACCAATGGAGAGTTGCTTTTCATCTCAAATCGAGGTGATTGGATTTGCACCAATGGAAACCATAAATTCCATACACAATAGGGGTATATGATAGATCTTTCTTTTTCGATAGTGACTGAAGTTCTCATATTCTATCCAATTCATTGGTACTAGTTACTGCATTGATACTGGAAAAATCCCCTCGTTTGTTCTAGCTCGTGATCTGAACGAGTCGCACATACACCCTAGTACATGTTCCTCGGCGCTGAGGACATCCTCGAAGCGCTGGGGCTTTCGTGATATTTCTGATTGGCTGTCTTGTATTTCTAATAAGCTGTCTAATAGTTGGCATGTTGAATCCTATAAAGAATGGGCCGGTTTAGATCGATCCTAACCGGATGATTATGAATTAGGAAAGAAAAAGTATGAATAAAAAAGAAGAAGTTCCATTTCAGATTTATTTTACCGAGATGAGGAGATCAAATCATGATTCCTCGGATTTATGAATCTGAATATTGATCGAATTATGGTTACAATTATTAATCCAACCCTAATAATATAATAGGAATGATAATTCGAATTATCATTCCTATTATTCCACCGATCCTACCTATTATAGGGTAGGGCCTCTACCGTTAATATAGTACCCTATGACTATGAGAGTCACAAACTGAAACAAGAATTTCATAGTGTTTTCCTCCCTAGGAAATAAAAAAAATATAAGAGCTTTTATTACGTTATATACTTATATACGTAAATTCTTTATATCTGTCAACTCTTTTTTTTGTAACAAACGTTACGTTATAATTGTTTCTCTATTCTGTCGATTTCTTTACATTTCTTAGAAGAGAAAATTATGCTGAAAGTGCGCGCCGGAATAGACACTCTATCTCTATTCCTATAAGATCAACAATGCCATGATCTTGTGCTTCTTCTGCGGACATAAAAACATCCCTTTCCATGTCGAATATTACAGCCCATATAGGAGCGCCCGTTCTTTCTGCAAAAATTCTTATGATGTCGTTATACATTTCCAGAAATTCTACCATTTCCAGGATAATGTCGTAGCCAAAATCGTCGTCATCGTCGTCTTCGTCTTCTTCCTCCAAATAAGCACAGAGAGGCTGGTGTATCATAACCCTGATGATATAACATAATAAACGCTTCCTCTATCTCGACCTTCGCATCATCGGGCAAAGTGAAAGGAATAAAGAATAACAAAAAGAAAAAGATCGAATTGAACAACCGTACAGGCATCTTTTGTGCAGTGCATACGGCTTTACAATGGAATTTCTTTTTCCATCGAAGAAAGAGACAAATAAAACCCATCAGACCCAGCCAGACCGTTGAATGACATTTACCATCCTTCCTTTTCTTTTGTATTTGTAGGAGTTCAAAAAATACTATGATAGTTCCGTTGCTTTCTATGTTTATCTCGTCTGAGACTCAACAATCCCAAAGTTTCTTTCTGACCCAGGAAAAAATGATCTTTTTTTTTTTCATTTTCATATCCTTTCATAACATAAATATCGGGAAAAGACTTCTTTCTAATGTTGAAAAAAGGTAAGGTTTGTGACGCTGAAACGGACCCCCGATGCATAAGATTAAATAAGAAATACCTTTTGTCTGTTCCATACTACTATCTCAATTCATAACCTCGTGTTGAAAAAGTTTACTAATATCTAAATCGAAGTGCCATGCTATTATTACTTATTCTTTTTATTTATTTATTCAAATTCCATATAGCGAAGGCATAATTTTCTCCTTCTCGAAAATCAAAAATTCATTGGCGCCAAGCGTAAGGGAGTGCTACACGTTGGGTAATTTCTCCTCCGACCAGGATGAGAGCCCCTATTGAAGCAGCCATTCCCATGCCTATTGTATGCACAATAGGGTTCACCCATTGCATAGTGTCAAAAACAAGCACTCCTGGGATTATGAATCCGCCGGGAGAGTTTATAAACAAAAAAATATCCCAGGTTGGATCCGCTATGCCGAGAAATATCATGAGACCGGCAATCAGATTCGCGAGCTCATCATCAACCTCGTCTCCTAAAAAAAGTAATCTTTCCCAATAAAGTCGGTTGATTAGGACAAAATTGCATCCTTTAGGAACCGTACGCGCACCTTTGAATACATACGGTTCAAAAAATCCAAATTTTGAAAAAAAAAAGAATCAACGTGTCGATTCTAGCCCTTTTTCTTTTTTTGTAGCAGATTTTTTCCTAACTAAGGGGCCTTTTTCTTCTATTTTTCAAGAAACATGAGTTTTGGCTTACTTCCCCAGAATTCGTTGAGCTTATCGAACTAACCTCTCATTGATGTATTGTTTCATCGAGATCCAAATCACAATGTCATTTTCTTGTTCCTGAATAGGCCTCTTCTACTTTTTGATTTTTAGGTTTATGCTCTACTCCGGGTAAAGATCCGCCCGAATTCTATTTGCACATATAGGACAAAGAATCTTAGTACCACTTTTCCTTTTTTCTTTTCAATTCGTTTTATTTTATGCCTTCCGCCCAATATTTGATGTATTCATCGTATTACTCCATTGTCTGGCAGTATGAGATCGCTCGTGTGGCATTAAGGAAATCATTTATGATACGGGGGTAATCATACATAGATTACCCGTTTGGTTTTTTCGAAACGGAGCCTGTATACTTCATTTTATTGGTCCAGGCCAACCATAAATTCTTATAAAAGATACCCCCTAGCAAATTGACCTAATTGCACTTCACGCTACGAATTATTGATGATTCAATCAATCTTTCTTGGGCGAAACGGAGGATATCTCGATCGGGGGAGAGGACGGGGAAATCCCATATGACCTAATATGTCTGACAAGTCGCACTATAGGTCGAGCCAACTTGCTTCTTCGTCTCCAGGAAGACGAAAGGGTATTTTTGGAACACCAACGGGCATCAAATTAAAGAAAGAGAGATTAAGTACCAGAAATCGCTTTGATGTGGAAACGTAAAACGCGCTTATTGTCTTCATAATATTGTTACCTTTTATCGGATTTTAGCCATAGATTGTAAGGTTCACGGGGGAAGAGGGAATGAATAAAGAAAAATTCTGACGAACGGATCGTTTGAATGATGAACAAGTATCTATGCATTCACTCATAAAAAACGAGACCAACCCCCATTGCATTGCGTATGGATACTTATTGGGTATAGAATAGGTCTGCTTTTCTTTGTTCCTACGAACAGAATTGTTCAATTATTACCAACATAACAGAATAAATATTCACCCTTGCTTCGGGATAATCCACTAAAAGGGCGAGGTCCATAGCATAGTCTTTTCCAATGCAATAAAGCTACATAGTGTCTATTTTTCTTTAAAAAAGGGGGTATTTCCATGGGTTTGCCTTGGTATCGTGTTCATACCGTCGTATTGAACGATCCCGGTCGGTTGCTTTCTGTCCATATAATGCATACAGCTCTAGTTTCTGGTTGGGCCGGTTCGATGGCTCTATACGAATTAGCTGTTTTTGATCCCTCTGACCCCGTTCTTGATCCAATGTGGAGACAAGGCATGTTCGTTATCCCCTTCATGACTCGTTTAGGAATAAACAATTCATGGGGTGGTTGGAGTATTACAGGAGGAACGATAACGAATCCGGGTATTTGGAGTTACGAGGGTGTGGCCGGGGCACATATTGTGTTTTCCGGCTTGTGCTTCTTAGCAGCTATCTGGCATTGGGTGTATTGGGACCTAGAAATATTTTGTGATGAACGTACAGGAAAACCCTCTTTGGATTTGCCTAAGATCTTTGGAATTCATTTATTTCTCTCGGGGGTGGCTTGCTTTGGGTTTGGCGCTTTTCATGTAACAGGCTTGTATGGCCCTGGAATATGGGTGTCCGATCCTTATGGCCTAACCGGAAAAGTACAATTCGTAAATCCAGCGTGGGGCGCGGAAGGTTTTGATCCTTTTGTTCCGGGAGGAATAGCCTCTCATCATATTGCAGCGGGGACATTGGGCATATTAGCGGGCCTATTCCATCTTAGTGTCCGCCCTCCCCAACGTCTATACAAAGGATTACGTATGGGCAATATTGAAACTGTACTTTCCAGCAGTATCGCCGCTGTCTTTTTTGCAGCTTTCGTTGTTGCTGGAACTATGTGGTATGGTTCAGCAACTACCCCCATTGAATTATTTGGTCCCACTCGTTATCAGTGGGATCAGGGATACTTCCAGCAAGAAATATATCGAAGGGTTAGCGCCGGGCTAGCCGAAAATCTGAGTTTGTCGGAAGCTTGGTCTAAAATTCCCGAAAAATTAGCCTTTTATGATTACATTGGTAATAATCCGGCGAAAGGGGGATTATTCAGAGCGGGCTCAATGGACAACGGAGATGGAATAGCCGTTGGATGGTTAGGACACCCCATCTTTAGAGATAAAGAAGGACACGAGCTTTTTGTACGTCGTATGCCTACTTTTTTTGAAACATTTCCAGTAGTTTTGGTAGACGGAGATGGAATTGTAAGAGCCGATGTGCCTTTTAGAAGGGCAGAGTCGAAGTATAGTGTCGAACAGGTAGGTGTAACTGTTGAGTTCTATGGTGGCGAACTCAATGGAGTCAGTTATAGCGATGCTGCTACTGTGAAAAAATATGCTAGACGTGCTCAATTGGGTGAAATTTTTGAATTAGACCGTGCTACTTTGAAATCCGATGGTGTTTTTCGTAGCAGTCCAAGGGGTTGGTTCACTTTTGGACATGCGACGTTTGCTTTGCTCTTCTTTTTCGGACACATTTGGCATGGCGCTAGAACTTTGTTCAGAGATGTTTTTGCTGGTATTGATCCGGATTTGGATGCTCAAGTGGAATTTGGGGCATTCCAAAAACTTGGAGATCCAACTACAAGGAGACAAGTAATCTGATACAACATTGCTCCGCTATCTTTCTTTTGCCCTTATTGGATTTTATTTATTTGATATACAGTATTGGAGAAATCTTGATTTTCATCATTGCCCTTTTTTGACTCTTGCCTTTTCTTTCTTCGGAAAATGATCCCAAACGAAATGAATAGGTGCGGAAGCTATAATTGTAAACCGGGATCAAATCTATGGAAGCATTGGTTTATACATTCCTGTTAGTCTCGACTTTAGGAATCCTTTTTTTCGCTATTTTTTTTCGAGAACCGCCTAAGGTTCCAACTAAAAAGACGAAATGATTTTTCATTATCTCGATTGAAGTAATGAGCCCCCCCCCCCAATATGGGAGGTTCATTGTTTTAACTAGTCCCCGTGTTCCTCGAATGGATCTCTTAGTTG